TACTAATGGGATGCCCTGATACGTTACAAAATTTCACTTTAGCCAAAGATCCAATCAGAGGACTAATTGGGACTATGGTATCAAACTTCTTAATAGCACTATCTATTAGAAATGCATTTTCTATCATTTGACTCCTTACCACTAAAGGATTTAGTCGTACACTTGAAAGATAGCCCAGAAAATCGAGGGAATTATTGGATAATTGCTTTATATGAATCCTACCCGGTTGAGACCACAAGTTAAAATTACATTGCCAGAAATTGACAAGGTAATATTTCCATTTATTCATCAGAAGAGGAGTCCCCTTTGAAGACAGAATAGATTTTCCTTGATATCTGACATAATGCATGAAAGGATCCTTGAACAACCATAGAATGGCCTGAAAATAATTGCGAAACACTACGACAAGTAGTTCTATTTTTCCATAAAAATGTGTTCGCTCAAGAAGGGCGCCAAAAGATGTTGATCGTAAATGAGAAGATTGTTTACGGAGAAAAACGAATATTGATTCGCATTCACATACATGAGAACTATATAGGAAAAAAAATAATCTTTGATTCCTTTTTGAAAAAAGGGAAATGGATCTCTTTGGAGTAATAAGACTATTCCAATTACAATACTCGTGGAGAAAGAATCGCAATAAATGCAAAGACGGGGCATCTTGTACCCAGCAGCGAAGGGTTTGAATCAAGATTTCCAGATGGATGGGGTGGGGTATTAGTATATCTGCCACATAATTTAAATGTGATAATTTGTCCTCTAAAAAAGGAAATATTGAATGAATTGATCGTAAATTATGCGATTTTGCTATTTCTTTTCCTCCTAGGGAAGATACTAATCGTAACGAGAATGGAATTTCCACAATGACTCCAAACCCCTCTGATATAATTTGATAATCAAAATTATAGTTGTGCCCAACAAATTGATTTTGGCTAAAATTATTAGCCGAAATAATAAAATAATTCTGTTGATACATTCGAGTAATGAAACGTTTCACAATTAGTGAACTGGATTTATTGTCATAACCTAAATTTTCCATGGGTTCGTAAAGAACCGATCTATTTAAACCATGATCATGAGCAAGTGCATAAATATACTCCTGAAAAAGAAGTGGATATAGGAAGTCTTGTTGCCGAGATCTATCTATTTCGAAATATCCTTCTAATTCCTCCATTTGAAATTCTATTTGAAGCTAAAGGCATGGAATTTCTTTGGTTATCAAATGATACATAGTGCAATACAGTCAAAACAAGGTATATAGTAAGAAAAAAGGATACCTCGGAGACAGGTAGACTAATCAACGGACTCTCTATCCTCTCTTTTTCCATCTAATGGGTTTGTGTTCATTATAGGATATCAAGATGGTTAGAAATCCTTTATTTTTGCAACCTGATCGCTCTTTTGATTTTGGAAAAAATGATCTTTATCAATATGCCGCTTCTTCTACACATTCGTATCCACTCCATAATCCATAATGGAGATATAGTTAGGATTCATTCAAAAAAATGGATAATCCACTCATGGGAGAACCCTTTCCCGTATCAGGTACTAATCTTTTTTTAACGTCTAATTAGATCGGGTAATCATTCAAATTAAGAACAGAAGCTCGTTGCTTTTTGTTTCCCTCTAATTGGAGCCATAGGGCTCTATCCATTTATTCACTCGACACAAACGTAAATTGATTTTGTCCCATTCCAAGAATTAAAACAAGATTTTGTACCAATTTGGTAAAGATGAAATATTCTCAGAGTTCTCCATTGATACGACATGCTATTTTTTCCATTCATTCCCTTTCAGGATCAGTCGTGGTCTTACAAACTCTACCGATGGTATGGACGAATACCTTGCTTCATCCAAATGTGTAAAAGATCCTAGCCGCACTTAAAAGCCGAGTACTCTACCGTTGAGTTAGCAACCCGAATAATTATGGTATGTAGATACGATCGAAATCCAAATAACTAAAGAGATTGGATTGCACGACCCAATCAAAACATGGAACTAGCAAAAAATCTAAAAAATAACGATTTTTTGATCAATTATGAACATAAAAATGAACAGCGATATAAAGATATAAATATAAATAAATGTAAAAATTCAGAGACCCCCCCTTCATTTTATTTTATCCAATTTTTTCATTCAGAAAGACTTCTTGTGTCACAGCGAATTCAACGAACCCGTCATTTGAATTAAATTCAAGTCAAAAATCAAACTTATGGGACGGAGATAAATGGATCTATTTACCCACGATCAAATTATATTTGTTCGATACACTATTGTCAATATGAATGTTGAGAAAAGAATACAATTGAGAAAACAAAATAAATTGCAATAAACTAAATAAATAATAAATATATAATAAAAATATATATATATAAATTTGTGTTGGATTGGCACTATATACTATAGTATATACTATATAAATAATCTACATAGATATAAATCAAAGTGTAGATGGAGGAATAAATATCGGGTTTATTGAATAGAGATAAGCAAGCTAACCCCTTCTTTGTTGGTGGAGTTCAAACAAAAACCACCCAGTTGAGGGTAATGCCAGAATTTTATATTTATAGATCGAGTTATTTCATCTATTCACTTGATCCTTTTTTTATCCCTCTCATATCACTCATATCAATAAAAAATATTTTTTTCCTTAATAGAATATGGGATCATATGGGATCAATAATAAATAGGTATGAATAGAGCAAGAAAAAAGAGAAATAGTAGAGAAAAAATTATACAAAGCTAGATATGAGTTACCCCCCCTCTTTTTTTTTTATTTCATTAATTATTAATTTGATTTCGTTTGATTAACACAAAGTTCCTTAAAAACCTCTGCCTTCTTTGAAATATCATGAACAGTTCCTGTAGGTTGAGCACCCTTTTCAAGGAAATATAGAATAGCGGGAACATTTGAATAAGTTTGATTGTTTATCGGATCATAAAAACCCACTTTCCGAAGATCTCTTCCTTCTCTTCGAGATCGAACATCAATTGCAACGATTCGATAGATGGCTCATTGGGATAGATGTAGATGAACAATGCCCCCCCTAGAAACGTATAGGAGGTTTTTTCCTCGTACGGCTCGAGAAAGAATGATTCATATTTGTATATAATGGCAAATAGATCCATAAAATCATCAAATCAATTAGACTATTATTTGAGTCTTTTTTGTTCTTCCTTCCCGAAAAAGAAAAAAAATCATTCGTACTCATAACTCGAGTTGGATAATTCTCAAAGAGCTCAAAGGAAAATCCTTAGGCATTTCATTTATTGAGCGGTCTATAACCCCTTTTATTTGTTTGTCTCGTTTAGAATTCATTTTGATTTCTCATTCTGATCCAGTTGTTGAGACAATCGAAAAGGGTCTTTCCTTGTTCCGGAATCTTTTATCTTTGCTTTGAATCATTGGGTTTAGACATTACTTCGGTGATCTTTAATCGTTTCAAAATGGCAGCAACATACCTTTTTTTATTTCTTTCTATCGAAGAATCATACGAACGATTGATTCCTGCGTGATACACTTTTGATCGAAATAGTTTTACCAATTTCAACAAATTTTCCTTTTGGATTTGAAACTTGTTCAAATTAGATGCTTTCAATTTATATATCGACGATATACTTACGAAGTTGTTCCAACTTATTGATTGGCACTAACCCTAGATCCTTGCTCCTGAAAAATAACTCAATACTTTCTGCTCGAGCTCCATCCTGTACTATTTACAACCCAACAAAAAAAATTGGGGGGTTCTAGGATAGGACAAACGATGTCGAGTCAAGAACACCTTCATTCCTATATAAAATGGTGGATGTAAGAATCCACAGTAGATCATGTCCTTCAAGTCGCACGTTGCTTTCTACCACATCGTTTCAAACGAAGTTTTACCATAACATTCCTCTAATTTGGAGCCGGCATGCAATTGATTCAATATGGAATCATGAATAGTCATTGGCTCAATCGGTACATAGTAATCTATACTTTTTTTCTATTCAAAAATTTCCTACTTCAACATTTGAATAAAGTTTTCCAGTTAAAGACTAACTAAATCAATCAACAAGTAGTCGGAATCATAACGAGTAGGTAAGACTCTTTAGCGGATATCTCATTAATTTTGATTAAAGAAACACAAATTTGATCATCAGTAAGAGAGAGAAATCCATGTTTCTTTTCCAATTGAATCATCAATAGATTTAAACCAGATAGATAGATCGAGAAAGAAATTTTCTTTTTTTTTTCGTGGGATGGATAGAAAAAGACTGTAAGGTGTAGGTCGTTATTTTTTTATATGATTGATAAAAAAATAAAAATCGGAAGAATATGGGCTTTCCATATCTACCAAATAGACCGAACAATTGTCACTAGAGGTAGTAACGGATATTCTGTAGTAACGGCTATTTAAGGGATCACAGATCTTTTTCACCAAAACCGAAACAACGTCCTTGTTACTGAAATAGAACAATAAGAATACATACCTATAGGCATTGCTTCATTTTCGACGATACGTATTTTTTTTTTTACTTCAGGTTCTGTAACCTTTCCATAAATGAAATTTCCATATAAAGAAATAAAATGTATCAATTAAATAGAATGTATAAATCTCCCCCCTTCCCGTCTAATCGCTACATAGATTTACAATTATTCATTTTAGAACTAGACGGACAATAGAAAAAAAAAATGAGGTTCAAAGAAAATACATCTGTTACATATTAAACTTTATTCTTTGTTAATGAGATCTGAACAGACATAAATATATTTCAATTGATACCTCCCATTGCTGATTAACTCCTATAATTCTAGGGGGATTATGAGTTATAAATCAAAAGGTACCCTCTTCTTACGGGATACTAGACTATCTTGTCTAGGTACAAAGATAAACAGGTCCAGATCAAGCCGTTCTTCCTATTTTTTATTTTTCTCTAACCCAGTCTTAGGAGCCTTAATCCCAGTGATGAATGAAATGAGTACCAAGAACTCCCTCTTGTTTAGAATTCAGGATCCAAAA